ATATTCTAATAAAACAAATAATAAATAGTTTAATCCGATTAGATTTCATGCAAATGTAGTAGTATACCAATAACGGGAACTAGTTAGGATTAGGATAACTCGATAAAAGTTTTGATTGAATATGGTTGAATAATCATTCTAGGCTGAAAAGTTTTCGATTTTTATAGTTAGAATTGATTGGTCGTATCTATCCAATACCTATAATCTACTATGATAACGTATGATAACGACTCGCTATTCACTCGGGTTCTGAGTCATAATCATTATGTAGGAGAGATGGCCGAGTGGTTCAAGGCGTAGCATTGGAACTGCTATGTAGGCTTTTGTTTACCGAGGGTTCGAATCCCTCTCTTTCCGTACCTTCAGCTAAACCACCAACGGTACTTATCACAATACAATGTCTCAAATCAACTAATAATGGATACCATTAGTCCAAGAGTTAGGCTTTCCTTTGATATAGATTCCATATTCCTAATTGTTGTGGTACATAAAATTAAACTACTGAAAAAAGGTCGACAAGGAATTCAAATATGGCAGCCAATCTCTTACTTCGACGAAAAGAGAAGAGAGCAAAATAGCCCTAATCTTTTTTTTGTTAGTTAGGTTTAAGTTTGACGGGAATAATATTCTACGACTAGCAATTCGTTTATTTTCAAACCGACCCATTTATTATCTATTATTTGATTGACTACTCCTTTATATTGGAACGGGTGAAGAGTCAAATATTTTGGCACTTCCTCATGAGGGGATGAATCAAGAGAATTTTTAATCAGAGTTTGGGATTTTTGTTCATCCTTCGCTGTAATAACATCTCGTGGTTTGCAGCGATAACTTGGTATATCTACTATACGACCATTAACTAAAACATGTCTATGGTTAACTAATTGGCGGGCTCCAGGAATAGTCGACGCCATACCCAATCGAAAAAGGATGTTATCCAAGCGCATTTCAAGTAATTGTAGTAAAACCTGACCTGTTGAACCTTTGGCTTTTCCCGCGATACGGACATATTTAAGTAATTGTCGTTCTGTAAGACCATAATGAAAACGCAATTTTTGTTTTTCTTCTAGACGAATACGATATTGAGATCTTTTACCGGAACGCGATTGGTTTCTAAGATCACTTCCGGTTCTAGGCCTTTTACTAGTTAGTCCCGGTAAAGCCCCCAGACGGCGTATTTTTTTGAAACGAGGACCTCGGTAACGTGACATAAAGACTCCTTATTTTATTTTAATTTTACAGAATAAACCTAAATTAAAACTGAACTATAAATGAAGTGAAATCAACGGAAGTATTCTACTACAAAGAATAATGAGATAAATTATATCAATATACGGACTCTTTTGTATGCTTATTGTATGTATATATAAAAAAAAGGATCCTTTTTTTTATATATATTTTTACTGTAAATATATAACTCCTCCTATTTTTATTCATAGTTGGACGTTCTTACAAGATAATAGATCGGTGACCCTTAACCCTTAGAAAAGGGGAGGAAGCCTTTAATTTAATATTATTTTCCAGCATTCTTTAGATTTCACGGAGACATTAGCAATCACGTAAAAAAGCAACCAAATAGATAGAAGCCAGCTATCGGAATCGAACCGATGACCATCGCATTACAAATGCGATGCTCTAACCTCTGAGCTAAGCGGGCTCACACAATAGAAATTGGGCATGCATAGGAATTCAATAACCTACTGGGATCGTAGCTATTAACTATCCATCCTTAGCTATTCATAATTAATATGAGTCTAGAAAAGAATAGAAAGCGCATATTTCAAATAAATATTTAATATTTATAGATGATAACCATTAATTGACTATAGCGATATGTAATTTCTATTTATTTATCTTCAGTATCGGAATTAAACAGTCACATTTAAAATGATATTTTCATTTTTTATTATTTTAACTATAGAAACTATATATTTTTCTAATATTTTATATTATTATATTTGACTATATATATATCTTTAGAAATAGATTTCTATTTTTTATTAATTATTATAAATTATTGAATCTAAATTCTTATATTTTTTTTATTGAATTACGAATTGATTAGCTATAGTAATTAGATTACTAAGTAATAGTAATTCTTAATATTGATTTAATTATAATTCATTTCGTTTTTAGTTAAGGAAATCATCAAAATGAAAGAAAGAGACGCAATCCCGATCATAATGAGACATTACTCCGCTTTCAGTCATAAATAAAAGCATAAACTAAGACAAAATCGACCGTTTGAGTATTCAAAATTTATCGGGGCAAATGGGCGGAAAAAAAGACTATATATGTGATATATATCCAGCTAGATTGAATTGTGGGTACAGAAATGATAAAATAATTGCTGATTGAACCAAATATAAGATATGGGTCTCCGAAAGAAATGACAGAAGATAGGCAAAAAATAAAATTCAAATTAGGAGTAAATGCTTTTAGATATAGGAATCCCTATCTAATCAATTAAAAGGTTACAGCATAGCATAAAATAAATGAA